TAATTTTGTTTCTACCGAGCTAAAATAAGAAGCCGAGGGTTCTAGTAAACCAAAACCATCATTTTATAGCTATTTTTGCTTCAATCTCCCCTTTTTAAGCGAAAATTTTGAAGATTTAGTTACGATTGAAAGTTTTGTACTATTATCCATAGATCTTTTATTCATACTCATTTAATTGGAAGAATTGAACCAATCAAAAAAAATTATGCTTCTCGACTCCATAATACAATTTTTTTATGAAAATTATGATTGTCTTTTGGATAGAAATCGTGATAATGTATATTTTTTCCTCAAATGTGCTATTGAGGGATAAAGTATTAAATCTTTTTAAGAAATAAAGTTTTTGATCGGAATATGAAATATGAAAAAAAAAGGAAAGACCCCTTAACTATTGAAGTTGTTAATAGAACGAATCACACTTTTACCACTAAACTATACCCGCTACATATTAATTATTGGATATAAATGGGCCTTTTGTCCAACAAAGTAATTATATGTAGTCAAGATAGCATCAGAATCATGAAAATTTCAGCATTAACACGTATTTTGTTCCACCGTGGGAAAACTTAAAAAAAAAAGAATAGGTAAATAGCAAAAAGTTTAGTCAAATTTCAATAGTGTACTAAACTTATAAGTATTTTATTTTTTGAAACCTCTCTTCATTTGAACCATTAGATTTTCTGAATTTGGGTAAATTGGGCCTCAAACTTTCAAGCTTGTCCTTTGCTTTGAACAAGTCAATGATTTAGAGTATCATTTTAGAAATATGTGTGTGTTTTTTTTTGATATTCTTTCTCTTATCAGATATATTTTTTTATTCTTAAATAGAAAATTTATAAAATTAGGAAATTCATTAATGGAAAACAAATTTCATTCTAAATGAAAATTGAAGTTCAGTATTATATTCATTTTAATAATTCCCTTAAGAAGTCTTAATATTAATAAGAAAGAAGTATTATAAGAAAGAACTATTAAGAAAAAAAATAAACACGAAAAATCTTAGTAGTATATTAGTATATACTATAAAGACTCTTACTAGTACTAGTAAGAGTACTAGAACACCTTTACTATTTTTTACTATAAAGATTAAATATTCTAATTGAAACTCTAATTTACTAGAATATACTAAATATACTGGGAATAGAAATAGAATCTCTAAGATTAAATTAGTAAATTTTAAATCTATTAAATCTATATCTATATAATATATATCTATATAATATAAAAATCTATATAATATAAAAATAATATAAAATGAAAATAGAATATATTAATTCTATTAATTATTAATTTAGATATAGTTAGATATAGTTAGATATAAATAATAGTTTCAATAATTTATAAGAATTAGGAATGGCAATGAAAATTATTCTTCTCGTTTCAATAAAAATTTTTATTTGTCGGAACAAAAGAAGTACTGGCCCGGCCAGTACTTATACTTAACCAGGCCGGGGAAATGAAGTTTTTGTTTTGTACAAAATAAAAGAAGTAAGTTATTCTTTCTATTCGAGAAATTTTTTTGAATCATTGAAGTAAAATCAAAATTGTTATTAATCTTGACTTCATGTGTTAAATTACATGATAAATTTCCAATTTTGAATGGGGAGAGATGGCTGAGTGGACTAAAGCGTCGGATTGCTAATCCGTTATATGAATTATTCGTATCGAGGGTTCGAATCCCTCTCTCTCCGACCCCCCCCCCCGATCACTTGAGATTTTAGAATTGGAATAATTTTTGATTATTCTTTATTTATGAATCTTTTATCTTTATCTAACATCTATTCCATTTCTTTTCTTTATATATTTACCTATGAAAAAAGAAAGGAAAAAGTAAAAATGAATCTCATCTCTTTTTTTATTCTTTTTATTCTTCACGCCCAGGATTACGCCCCGGATCATTAGATAAGAATCCGAAGATGAATAGAGAAACAAAGAATATTACTACTGTGTAAACGAATAGTTTAAGAGTAAGCATTACAAATCTCCAAGATAAGATAAGATCATTTTTTTAAGGAAATAGATCACCTATTTTACGACACATATTATCGCTCTAAAGATGAAAAAAAAAGAAGTTTTTTTGAAATTTATTTTTATGAATTTTTTTCTAATGTAATAAGATTCGTATTTTTTCGTTACCAAAAATTTATTGCCATATTCATATCTATAATTAAGTAATTTTATGGGGTATGGGATCTTATAAAGGATATAAAGGAAAGGTTAGAACAAAAGAAATAAGCTGGTTAGCTTTTTAAAGAAAAGATAAAGTAAAGAAAAGATAAAGATCATAGCCCCCTTCCCTTATTCAATTTCAATATAAAATACCAGACTTTTTGAATCGAGGGTTCCTAATGTCCAGACTCATCTGAATCTTATTTATGATCTTATTGATTTTCAGAATAAAATCTCATCTTTTTTTTTATCAAATAAATTATGAATTGAATAGAGATTTGAGATTCAATTTTTATCGGAAACTTACAGCAGCTTGCCAAACAAAGGCTAAGAGAAAAAAGAGTACAGGGATAATTGGCATAACGTCTATGATTGGATTGAAAAAGGCATAAGCCTCGGGCAATTTGGCGAAGAAAAAACTACTCGAATAAAGGGTAGAATTAAGACAGATACAAATTAAACAAAAGATATTAAGCATAACAAATATTCTTTTCTTGTTCTTAAAGTTAAAGATTCAAATTAAATTGAAGAATAAATTATCAGATTGGATTGAGTTGTTTTTCTGAGGGAAAATTGAAAATAAAAAAGGCAGATAAAAGAAAGAAATTCTTATTTTTCTTTGACTTCTCCCCAATCAAGAATCCTTCCTTACATTATCCAATCAAATAAGAATACAAGGAATTCTATTTTCATAGAATATCTTAATTGAATTCTAAGTAATGATCAATTAATCTTTTTGATTCTATATCTATTATGTTGAATCCTAGCGGCAACATGTCCTATATTTCTTTAGGTTGGTTATTGACGAATAACAAATATTTATCTTAGTTTTTCTTAGACCAAAAATAAATGGGGCGTGGCCAAGCGGTAAGGCAACGGGTTTTGGTCCCGTTACTCGGAGGTTCGAATCCTTCCGTCCCAGATCGTTCGCATCAGAAACGAAAAATTCTTCTCGATTGAAATTGAAAATTGAATTCAACAATTCTTTAGTTTTTTTTTTATGATGGAGAGAGATGGATGCGAAAAGATCAGAATCCGAGGATTCTGATTTTATCTTTGATCTTACCTTACACGAGACTTTTTATACTTTATAATAATGAAAACAAAGAAACTTTATTCTCAAACTATCTCTCTGTTTTAAATTAAATGAAAATCAAATTCAATTGGAGATGGTAAAAAAAAGTAAATCATAATATTCAAATCATAAAATTAGATTTCATAAATAGAAAGAAAAAATGCGAAAATATGAATATATATAGGATATATTTATATTTAGAATATATTCATACATAAATACATAATTATTAAATAATAAATAAGAATATATATTGTCTATTTGTATATTTTTCTTATTGAGAATATCTTCTTATTCTCTAATTGACTATAATTGAATATTTATGAATATTTCAATGAAATATTTAGTTAAATAAAAACTTTTATCCATTCATGGGGATTTCTTTTTCATCTGAATGAAAGTAAAGCCAAAGAATTTTTTTAGGTTTATAATCTTTTTTATTTTAATAAAAAGAATTTCTGATGGACAATCTTGAAAGATTTGTTGAAGATGTAAATAAGTTTGCTTAAAACTGATTTGTTTTTTTATGTGATATTATTCATATGAGAAACATATGAGAAAATATGGAAGTAATTTTAAGTGAAATCCTTTCTGGGTATAGACTTAATCTATAAGTCTATAAGTGTAGATTCTTATGTATCGGTTCAGCCAATGACTATTCATGATTCCATATTGAATTAATTGCATATGGTTCCAAATTAAAATAAAATTATAGGGATGTTATGGTAAAACTTCGTTTGAAACGATGTGGTAGAAAGCAACGTGCGACTTGAAGGACATGATTGGCTGTGGATTCTGACATCCACCATCTTCTATACGAATAAAGATGCTCTTGTCTCGACATGATTTGTTCTGCTAGGAACCTGATTGAATTTGTCTTGGGTTGCTAAATAAAGATACTAATGGTATATATAAGTGGTATATATAAGGTATAGCATATGATGGAGCTCGAGCAAAAAGAATTGATTCTTTTATCGAGGTAATAATCTAGGGTTAGTGACAATCAATAAGTTAGATCAACTTTGTAAAAATATCATCAATATCTAAATTATAGATAAATGGAGAGGTTCAAAATTGAACAAGTTTGAAATTAAAAAAAAAACCAAATTTGTCGAAATTTTAAAACTGTTTTGATTAAGAGTGTATCACAAAGGAATAAAATGATTTTTCCCTTTTCCATAGAAAAAACAAAAGGTATGTTGCTGCCTTTTTGAAAAGGAGTAAAGATCACCGAAGTAATGTCTAAACCTAATGATTTAAAAAAGCGCAAAGAAAAGACAACAAATTCCGGAACAAGGAAACACTTTTTTAACTTGTCTCAACAATTGGATCAGAATTAGTAAAAAAAAAAATAGATCTGAAAATAGACAAAAAAAGAGGTTAGAGACAGCTCAAGAAATTTTAAGGATTTCCTTTTGAACTCTTTTAAAAATACCCAACTTGAGTTAGGAGTATAAATGAAATTTCTTTTTCTGTAAAGAAGGAAAAAAAGGCTCAATTTTCAGTCTAATTCTTTATAGATCCCTTTCTCTTTCTATTTCTATCTATATAGATAGAAATAGAAATTCTAGAAATTAGAAAATTAGAATCATTTTTTCTTGAGCCGTATGAGGAGAAAACTTCCTATACGTTTCTAGGGGGGCATCTTTTATCTACATCTATCCCAATGAGCCATCTATCGAATCGTTGCAATTGATGTTCGATCCCGAAGAGAAGGAAGAGATCTTCAAAAAGTGGGTTCTTATGATCCGATAAAGAATCAAACTTATTCAAATGTTCCTGCTATCTTATATTTCCTTGAAAAAGGTGCTCAACCCACAGAAACTGTTTATGATATTTTAAGCAAGACAGAATTCTTTAAAGAATTTCGAATTTCTTTTGATAAAAAAAGAAAAGAAAAACAAGAATCATGAAGAAAAAAGTATAGGATAAAGAGTACCTATCTTTGTTTAATTCTTTATTCAAAGTTTCTTTTTTTCTTGTTCTATTCATACTTATTTTTTTCTTCTTTTTCTTATTTTTGTGGAACCCCCCAACAAGGGGGGTAATCTTTCTTCTTGTATTTGTATTGTATCTTTCTTTTTTTGATTAAAGAAAGCCGCTATTTTTCTATCTATACCTTTTTCTTATTCCTTATTTTTTTCCACTCAAAGTTTTATTCTTTATGTTGTGCTAATCCAACACAAATTTCCATATAATTTCTTGAATTTTGTTTTCTAAAAAGTCCATTCATATTGACAATGGCGTATTAAACAAATATAATTTGATCGTATATAAATAGATCTTTTTATCCCCATTCCCTATTGGCTCTTTCCTTAAATTTAGTAAAATGGATAATTCTTTTTTTTCTTTCGATCATATCTACACTTCATATTGATCCGGGTTGCTAACTCAACGGTAGAGTACTCGGCTTTTAATTGCGACTATGATCTTTTACACATTTGGATGAAGAAATTCGTCTAGACTATTGGTATAGTTTATAAGACCGCGACTGATCCTGAAAGGTAATGAATGGAAAAAAGAGCATGTCGTAAAAAGAATAGAAAAATCTAAAAAAAAAAGAATATTAATAGGAATATTAATAGAATAATAGAAAAAAAAGAAAAATTCTAGTACTCATAATATAAATAGAACAAGAATTTTTCTTTTTAGAACATTTTTAAAGTTCAGTAAAGTATTTTGGGTCTAGTGAATAAATGGATAGAGCCTTATGGCTCCAATTCGAGTAAGACAAAAAAGCAACGAGCTTCCCTTCTTAATTTGAATGATTACCCGATCAAATTACTAATTATACGTTAAAAATAGATTAGTGCCTGATGTGGGAAAAGGGTCTCTTGTGAGACCATTGATTTTTTTTTTTTATTAATCCTAATTATTCTTTATTGTGGATTGTAGACGGATGTGTAGAAGAAAGAGTATAGTGATAAAAAATTCTTATTTCCAAAGTCAAAAGAGTGATTGGGTTGCGAAAATAAAAGATTTTTACCCTTTTTTCTTATTGTTATTTTCTTTCTTTTATTATTATTCCTATATTACTAGTTATATTAACAAGTAAAAGAAAATCAAATTAGATAGAAAGGGAAAAGAAAAAGATCTGTAGATTGGGCTCTTTGTCTCCGGGGTATATATTCTTTCTTTGTTCTTACTTTTCTATAATTCTATAATTTTTTACTTCTTAGATTATTCTTATGATTTTTAATCACAGTATAGTATAAAAGTTTAAAAAGTATAAAAAGTCTATAAAAAAGTCTATCTTATTTTAGATTTTTTAAAATATAAAACGTAAAAGTATAGACAGTGCATAGTATATAATAATACTAGACTATATTATTAGAATTATCTTTTAGTTAGAAGTTCTACTATTTTCTTATAAAGAGTATTTTATTTTACTATAAGAGAAAAAATAGACTATATACAACATACATACATACGCCGTTCTGACCATATTGCACTATGTATCATTTCATAACACAAGAAATGCCTCTCTTTTTTGGTTAAAGTAGAAATGTATTTAAATAGCAGAATTACAAGGATATTTAGATTGAAAAAAGAGAGATTTTGGCAACAAAACTTCCTATATCCGCTACTCCTTCAGGAGTATATTTACTCACTTGCTCATTATCATAGCTTCAATAGTTTGATTTTTTATGAACCTGTGGAAATTATCGGTTATGACAATAAATCTAGTTTGGTACTTGTGAAACGTTTAATTACTCGAATGTATCAACAGAAATATTTGATTTCTTCGGTGAATGATTCTAACCAAAATGACAAGAATTCTTTTTCTTATCATTTTTATTCTCAAATGGTATCAGAAGGTTTTGGAGTCATTCTGGAAATTTCATTCTCGTCGCGATTAGTATCCTCCCTTGAAGAAAAAAGAATACCAAAATATCAGAATTTACGATCTATTCATTCAATATTTCCCTTTTTAGAGGATAAATTATCACATTTAAATTATGTGTCGGATCTACTAATACCCTATCCCATCCATCTGGAAATCTTGGTTCAAATCCTTCAATGCTGGATCAAAGATGTTCCTTCTTTGCATTTATTGCGATTTATTTTCCACGAATATCATAATTTGAATAGTCTAATTACTTCAAAAAAATCCATTTACGTCTTTTCAAAAATAGAGAAAAGATTCTTTTGGTTCCTACATAATTTTTATGTATATGAATGCGAATATATATTACTTTTTCTTCGTAAACAGTCTTCTTATTTACGATCAATATCTTCTGGAGTCTTTCTTGAGC